CGTTCCACAAAGGTTCCAGAAGATGTTAATGGTAAGCAAGAAGATTGTTTACGAAGAAACAACAAGAAAAATTCATATTCTGATACATAAGAGTTATATAGGAATCGAAATAGTCTTTTATTTTCTTTTTTCAAAAGAAAAATCGATTTCATTGAAGTAATAAGACTATTCCAATTCGAATAGTAGTTGAGAAAGAATCGCAATAAATGCAAAGATGGAACATCTTTGATCCGGTATTGAAGGAGTTGAACCAAGATTTCAAAATGGATAGGATAGGGTATTTCTATATGTGATAGATAATGTAAATGCAAAAATTTGTCTTCTAAAAAGGGAAATATTGAATGAATAGATCGTAAATTCTGAAACTTTGGTGTTTCTTTTTCTTTCGGACAAGATAATTCTCGTAGCGAGAATGGGATTTCTACAACGATCGCAAACCCCTCAGATAGAATCTGAGAATAAAACTCAGAATAAAAAAAATTGTTGGAATCCAACAATCGATCTTGGTTAGGATGATTAACCGAGTTAATCCAAAAATTCTGCTGATACATTCGAATAATTAAACGTTTCACAAGTAGTGAACTAAATTTCTTGTTATTACAACTAACAATTTCCACAGGTTCGGAACCTTTTAATCCATAATCATGGGCAAATGCATAAATATACTCCTGAAAGAGAAGTGGGTAAACGAAGTATTGTTGACGAGATTTCTGTTTTTCTGAATACCCTTCCAATTTTTCCATTTGTATTTCTACTTGAATCAGAAAGAAGAAGCATTTCTCGGTTTCTCAAATGATGATACATAGTGCAATATGGTCAAAACAGGGTGTTGCATTTTTTAATACAAACCCTGGAAGGAAAAGGAATCTAATCCACAGATCTTTTCCTTTTCTATCCAATTAGTTTATGTTTGTTCTAATTACAAAAGAGAACAAATCTTTTATTTTTGCAGGCCAATCGCTCTTTTGACTTTGGAATCCAGTCTCTTTATCAATATACTGCTTCTTTTACACATTCAATCCATAACATCCCTTTTCAATCCATAATCAAGAATAATTAGGATTTCTAAAAAAAAAAAAGAAAAAATCAAGGGTCCGTTCATAGGAAAACCCAACCTTTCCCCGCATCAGGCACTAATCTATTTTTAACGTCTAATTAGATCGGGGAATCATTTCAATTAAGAAGTTAAGCTCGTTGCTTTTTATTTTACCAGAATTGGAGCCAGGCTCTATCCATTTATTCACTAGACCCAGAAAATCGGAATTTTTTATTCCATTCCAAAAATCCAAAATAAGAAATTGATTTTATTACGACATGCTATTTTTTCCATTCATTACCCTTGAGGATCAGTCGTGGTCTTCTAGACTCTACCAAGAGTCTGGACGAATTTGTTGCTTCATCCAAATGTGTAAAAGATCATAGTCGCACTTAAAAGCCGAGTACTCTACCATTGAGTTAGCAACCCAGATAAAATAGGATCTTAGATACGATCGAAACCCAAAAATCAATGGAATTACACCGCACGCTCCTGTCAAAACATTGAACTAGCAAAACATTAAAAGAAAGATTTTATCGCCCATTAAAAACACTCAAATGCCAAAATGAACAGGTCCGGCTAAATTTCACTAAGGTTAAAAAAGGAGCGGCCCCAATCACGATAGCAAAATTGTCATTTTTTTAGCAATTTAGATTTCTTTATATAAAGAAATCTTGTATGAGAGTACATGCAAGAGGGACAACCCTATCATTTGAGCGAAGTGTAGACAGAAAAACCTAATATGGAGTGAGGATAAAGAGACCTATCTATCTACAAATTCTATTTGTTCAATAGACCTTTGTCAATGGAAATACAATGGTAAGAAAACAAATTAGATAGAAAAAGTAAATAAAATAAGGGCTTATGTTGGATTGGCACGACATAAATCCAGTCAAAAATAGGACTAAGAAAGAGGCAAATTGTGTCTAAATAATTAAACAACGAGGGATACTAGTGATCCTCTCCTACTTTTTTATTCATTTAGTTCTTCAATTAACTCAAAGTTCCTTCTTTTTCTTTAAAGAATTCTGCCTTCCTTAAAATATCATAAACAGTTCTTGTAGGTTGAGCACCCTTTTCAAGGAAATAGAGAATAGCTGGAACATTTAAACAAGTTTGATTCTTTATCGGATCATAAAAACCTACTTTTCGAAGATCTCTTCCTTCTCTTCGAGATCGAACATCAATTGCAACGATTCGATAGACAGCTTATTGGGATAGATGTAGCTAAACAATGCCCCCCCTAGAAACGTATAGGAGGTTTTCTCCTCATACGGCTCGAGAAAAAGATTCGAATTTCTGTCTATAATACAAGTAGATAGAAATTAGACTATGACTTGCATTAATTTCCTTACAGAAAAAACAAATTTCATTTATACTCATGACTCAAGTTGGTTAATTTTGACTGACAGACTTAAAAGGAAAAATCCTTCCAAATTTTTTGAGTCGTCTCTAAACTCTTTTCTTTGTCTCATCTCGAACGAATTGACTTTTATTCCTTATTCTGATCCAATTCTATTGTTGAGACAATTGAAAATCGCGTTTACTTGTTCCGGAATTCTTTATCTTTGATTTGTGAAATCCTTGGGTTTAGACATTACTTCGGGAATTCCTATTCTTTTTTCTTTCAAAAGAGTAGCAACATACCCTTTTTTTCTTATTTCCTTCGATAAAGCATTTCCCTCTTCTATAGAAATCGAATATGGGCGATTGATTCTGATAGACTTTTAATTGAAAGAGTTTTTCCAATCTTCCAAAATTGGACTTTCTTCTTATTTTAACCTTTCGATTTCTATATTAAGGATAGACTGACAAAGTTGGCCTAATTTATTAGTTTTCACTAACCCTAGATTCTTTCCCTTGATAAAAAATCAATTCTGTCCTCTCGAGCTCCATCGTGTACTATTTACTTACAAACAACCCAGCGCAAATTTGGTTCGGGACGAATAGAACAGACTATGTCGAGCCAAGAGCATTTTCATTACTATGGAAAATGATGGATAACAAAATCCACAATCGATCATGTCCTTCAAGTCGCACGTTGCTTTCTACCACATCGTTTTAAACGAAGTTTTACCATAACAAACATTCCTCTAATTTCATTGCAAAGTGGTATAGGGAATTGATCCAATATGGATGGGATCATGAATAGTCATTGGTTTAGTTTAGTTTTTTGTATACTAATTCAAACTTGCTATCTATGGAGAAATATGGATAAAAGAAATAAGTATTTATCGGGGAAGACTCCGCAAAGATCCAATTTATTTAAACCCATATTCTATCATATGAAGGAAACATAGTTCGAAAAAGACGAATAAACAAGTTTGCTTAAGACTTATTTTTTATTGAATTTCCATCCTCAACAGAGGACTCGAGATGGTCAATCCTGAAATGAGAAGCGAAGGATCGACTCTTCTCCAACAAATAAACTATCAACCTCAAAAAAAGTTTAATTAATTTAATTATTATATTAGAATTAGATTAGCAATATATTTTTCCATAACAAAAACAATTAACTATTAACTAAATAAACTATTCCAATGAAAAGATTGAAAGTTTTTTGGTAGTTATAGAATTCTCGTACTTCTTCGACTCGAATACCAAAAGAGGGAAAAAATGAAGTAAAAAAAACACATTTCGTGTAAAGTCAAATTAAGGCCTTTGCTTTTACTTATAGCATTCTTTCTTTTACCTAAAAGAAGCAACTCCAAATCAAAAATCAGGAGAAGTATGATTTTTGGAATCCATTCTATCCAACGAACAGTTCTTACCTTATCCTTACCAGAATGGATCATTCTGGATATTTAAAGAATCGCAGATCGAGATGGTTTTCGCTTAACCAAAGAGGGGCCCTTTTTACTAATAATATAATACAACAAAAATCTATCTCTATCATAAAGGGATAGGTCTCATTTTTTATACAGTGTTTTACGTCAAGTTTAAAATTTTTGCAATTAATTCGAAAGCCGAGTAGACAGAATATATGAATTTCTCTCTAATCCTCACATTCCATTGATTTAGAAATGGATATTTGCAAATCAGATAATATCTAAAATACAAAAATGGAGTTCCTATCCATAGAATAGAAACCCTTTTTCTTTTTTCGCAAGCCGATCTTGGTCAAAAGTTTTAAGACCTGTGCTGAAACTAAAAACTTCCTATTCTTTAATCTGGCCATGAAATATAGAATTAGGATACCCCCTTTATTTTCTTTTTATTTACTTACTTTAGTTCTTTAGTTCGGGAAAAAGAAATAGGGGGTCCTTCTTTTCTTTCACATTAGATGTCAAATGTATCATGTAAGAATTCCCCCTTCATGGATATGGAGCATAAAGTTTATCTAAGAAGTTCGAATTTCAAAACACATATGAGTAATGAGTAGTAGTAGGGGCATATCCTGAATGTGACTGATAGACCCAATTTTTCATGAAAATAAAGATATTCAATTTGACTGGACTTGACACTTGATTATGTTTTCTGAGAAAGAAAAAGAATGCTTAGAAATGCATCTAATCTAAGAGTTCATAAGAGATAATTATTCTCTTTAATAAACTTTCTTTTGTCTCGTGTGGGGTACAATATGATTTCATCTTTCGTTTCATCAGAAAAAATCTGGGACGGAAGGATTCGAACCTCCGAATAACGGGACCAAAACCCGCTGCCTTACCACTTGGCCACGCCCCATTTCTGGTTTTATGCGACACTAATAAACACTATTATGTTTATTTGTTATTCGTCAATCCCACTTCAATTACATAAAAAATGAGGGATACTCTCTTGCTAGGATTCTAGACATGCGGATAATATAGAATCCAAAAAATGCATTGATCATTACATGGAATTCTATTAAGATATTATATGAAAGTCGAATTTCTTCCATTCTCATTTGAGAGTGCGAATACAAGGAGGTATTTTGCGTTTGGGAAAGTCCGAAGAAAAAAGGATTTTGAACCCGCCTTTTCTTTTTTCCCTTAGAAAAATAACTCAATCAAAATCCAATTATCTACTCTACAAGAACGAAATGCTTGTTATGCCTAATATACTTAGTTTAACCTGTATCTGTTTTAATTCTGTTCTTTATCCGACTAGTTTTTTCTTCGCCAAATTGCCCGAAGCTTATGCCATTTTCAACCCCATCGTGGATTTTATGCCTGTCATACCTATACTCTTTTTTCTATTAGCCTTTGTTTGGCAAGCTGCTGTAAGTTTTCGATGAAATCTTTACTACTCTGTTCTGTCTGCCAAATTGAATGATGTATTCATTCCAAAAAAATTCTAAAAATGAATAAAAGCCGAGAAGTCTTATATTATGAACCTTCGATTCTAAAATTCGAATTCTTCTACATTGAATGTATAGCTGCAGCAATAAATTGGGATCCGCCTTTCTACCCCACCCCCTGCACCTACGTTGAGCAGGTACCTTTAGGTACCCACACAATACCTAACCTAATTTTTGATATTGATAAGAGTGCTTATTATAAATCAATTCTTGCAATTTTTTTCCAGAATTGATTTTTGCATTTTTAGGTGTAAAAATAAACAAAACCCATCCTAGTGGATCTGTGTGGTAAGGAAAAACGGGTAATCTATTCCTTAAAAAAAAATCTTGGAGATTATGTAATGCTTACTCTCAAACTTTTTGTTTATACAGTAGTGATATTCTTTGTTTCCCTCTTTATCTTTGGATTCTTATCTAATGACCCAGGACGTAATCCTGGGCGTGAGGAGTAAAAATCCAAATTTTTTTGGAATTTTTTCTTACAAATTGGATTTGTTTCGTACATTTATCTATGAGAAAATCCGGGGGTCAGAATTCCTTCCAATTCGAAAGTCCCAAATGATCCGAGGGGGCGGAAAGAGAGGGATTCGAACCCTCGGTACAAAAAAATTGTACAACGGATTAGCAATCCGCCGCTTTAGTCCACTCAGCCATCTCTCCCCGTTCCAAATCGAAAGGTTTCCGTGATATGACAGAGGCAAGAAATAACGATTGCAAAAAATCCTTCCTTTTTCTTTCAAAAGTCCATAAAAATTATATTGCCAATTCCATTTTAATTATATTCTTTTTTCTTAATGTTAATAAAAAAAAGAAGAAAATTCTTGTTTTTTCTTTCTAAAATTCGATATTGGCTGAGAAACAATCAGATAGATTTTCTCTTCAGCGGGCATTTTCATATAGGACTTGTTATAATAAAACAAGCAGGTTATATAAAAAATAAAAAACTCTTTTTTCGATTATTTATAAACAAAATAAACAAAACAAAAAGGGTTCTTATCAAACCCACCATAAAATTGGAAAGAAAGATAAAGTAAGTAGACCTGACTCCTTGAATGATGCCTCTATCCACTATTCTGATATATAAATTCGATGTAGATGAAATTGTATAAGCGGATTTTTTGTATTTCCTTAGACTTAGACCGCGCAAGGCAAGAATTTTTCGCTATTTACGATTTCATATTCTTGTTACTAGATGTTCTATAGGAATAAGAAGAAATCGCAACTCCTTTCCGCTACACATAAAAATGGATTTCGAAAGTCAATTTTTTTTTCAATATCTTTCTTTTTTTTCAGAATCCAATTTTTGTTCTTCCACCCATGCAATAGAGAGCGAGTGGGAAAAGAGGGGTTACTTTTATTTTCATTTTTCCTTAACTTAAAAGATAGGCTTTGAAATAGGAGTCATGGAATAATGCTGAATTCAAATGTTTATTTCTATAGTATAAGAAAAACTAATCGAATCAAATTCATGGATTTACCACGACCTCGGTTGTGACCCCATAGATAAAAATGAAAAATTTCTATCTTCGAGACCTTTGAAAAAGGGCATTGAACGAGAAAGAAATCGTCCACAGATAATCAAACTATCGTATGCCTTGGAAGTGATATGAGGTGCTCGGAAATGGTTGAAGTAATTGAATAGGAGGATCACTATGACTATAGCCCTTGGTAGAGTTACTAAAGAAGAAAATGATCTATTTGATATTATGGACGACTGGTTACGAAGGGACCGTTTCGTTTTTGTAGGATGGTCCGGCCTATTGCTCTTTCCTTGTGCTTATTTCGCTTTAGGGGGTTGGTTTACAGGGACAACTTTTGTAACTTCTTGGTATACCCATGGATTGGCTAGTTCCTATTTGGAAGGTTGTAATTTCTTAACCGCGGCAGTTTCCACCCCTGCCAATAGTTTAGCACACTCTTTGTTGCTACTATGGGGCCCGGAAGCGCAAGGGGATTTTACTCGTTGGTGTCAATTAGGCGGTCTGTGGACTTTTGTCGCTCTCCATGGGGCTTTTGCACTAATAGGTTTCATGTTACGTCAATTTGAACTTGCTCGGTCTGTTCAATTGCGGCCTTATAATGCAATTTCATTCTCTGCTCCAATCGCTGTTTTCGTTTCCGTATTCCTTATTTATCCACTGGGGCAATCTGGTTGGTTCTTTGCGCCGAGTTTTGGCGTAGCAGC